ACTATTTAGGCAGAATGCCATCGCCTATTGGTACTAAGAAACTGAAAGAAACCTCAGAAACGGAAGAAAGCGATGTAGAAACAACTTACGAAACGAAGAAGACGAAACAGGAACAAGAGGGATCCACTAAAGAAGACAAAGATAGCCCGGTTTACGAAGATTCTTATCTTGATATCCATCAAGATAATTGGGAATTGGGAAAACTTAAAGAAGAGAAAACTTATTTTTGGTTTGAAAAACCTATTGTAACTTTTCTTTTCGATTATAAACGATGGAACCGCCCATTGAGATATTTAAAAAATGATAGGTTTGAAAATGCTATACGAAATGAAATGGCACAATATTTTTTTTATATATGCCCCAATAAAGGAAAAAATCTAATCTCATATACATATCCGCCAAGTTTATCAACCTTTTCAGAAATGATAGAGCGCAAAATTTCTTTCTACACGACAGAAAAACTATACCACGAAGACCTATATAATTATTGGATTTATAATAATGAACAAAAAAAATACAACTTAAGGAACGAATTTGTAAGTAGAATACAAAATTTAGAAAAAGAGAAAGGATCTTTTGCTTTAAATATACTAGAAAAAAGAACCAGATTATGTGATGATGAGCATGAACAAGAATATTTACCCAAAATGTATGATCCCTTTTTGAATGGACCTTATCGCGGAACAATAAAAAATGTAGATTCAGATGAAATCATGACTGATTTAATAACTTCAAGAGTGGATTCCTTAGAAATATTGTGGATAAATAAAATTCATGGTCTATTTCCTAAAAATTCTCAAACATTTGAACATAAAAAGAATAGGTTTTATTCTGATGAGAAATTTTTATCGAATCCTATTGAGAATTCCTTAACCTCAATTGAAAGATTTTATTTTGAACGTGTGCAAGGAATAGATTCAGAAAGTCAAATAAAATCTTTGAAATTGTTATGCGATGTAATTACAACTGATCCAAATGATCTAATAAAAATTAGAAAAAATTCTATTGGAATGGAAGAAATTAGTAAAAAGGTCTCTAGATGGTCATACAAATTAACAGATGATTTGGAAGAAGAAGATGACGAAGAATCGATGGAAGATCCTGAAATTCGGTCAAGAAAAGGGAAACGCATAATAATTTATACTGATAACGATCAGAGTACTAATTCGAGTGCTACTAATAATACTACTAGTAATACTAGTGATGAAGAAGACGAGGTGGCTTTGATACGTTACTCACAACAATCGGATTTTCGCCGTGGTATAATCAAAGGATCCATGCGTGCTCAAAGACGTAAAACAATTATCTTGAAAATATTTCAAGCAAATGCGCATTCTCCACTTTTTTTGGATCGAATAGACAAAACATTGTTTTTTTCGTTTTTAAATATATTTAAAATTAGGAATTGGTTAGGGAGAACCTCAGAATCTCAAATTTATTATTTTGAGCAAGAACATACAAAAGAAAATGAGAAAACAAACAAAGAGAAAGAAGAGGAAAATGAACGAATAGCAATATCAGAGGCTTGGAATAGCTTTCTATTTACTCAAGCAATAAGAGGTTTAATATTAGTAACCCAATCTTTTCTTAGAAAATATGTTCTATTTCCCGTATTAATAATAGCTAAAAATATTAGTCGTATGTTATTGTTTCAATACCCCCAATGGTACGAGGATTGGAAGGAATGGAATGGAGAAATTCATGTTAAATGTACTTATAATGGTGTTCAATTATCAGAAACGGAATTTCCCAAAAACTGGTTAAGAGAGGGTATTCAAATAAAGATTCTATTTCCTTTTTGTCTGAAACCTTGGCAAAGATCTAAGGTACGATTTAATCATGGAGATCAGCAAAGGCAAAAAAAAGAGAAAAAGGATAACTTTTGTTTTTTAACAGTTTGGGGAAGAGAAGCAGAGCTACCTTTTGGGTCTCCCCGAAAACGACCTTCTTTCTTTGAACCCATTTTAAAAGAACTCGAAAAAAAAACGATAAAAGCGAAAAAGAAAATTTTACAAGTTATAAGAGTTTTCAAAGAAAGAGGAAATGGGGTTCTAAAAGTTTCAAAAAAAAAAACAAAATGGGTCATCAAAATAATTCTATTTATGGACCTAATAATGAAAGAACTTGAAAAAGTAAAACCCATATTAAAATTGAGTAGGGTTAAAATATATGAAACGACTAAAAATAAAAATGGAAGAGATTCTAATATAAATAATCAGATTCTTCGCGAATCGACAATTGCAATTCCATTCCTGAATTGCGAAAATGCAAATTATTCACTCATCGAAACAAAAATGAAAGATCTTGCTAATAAGACAATCACAATTAGGAGTCAAATAAAAGGAATCAAAAAAGACAAGAAAAAAATGGTTCTAACTTATGATGATAAAAGATCGGAATTACAGAAGGATATTTGGCAAATATTTAAAAGAAAAAATATCCGATTAATACGTAAATCGCATTATTTTATAAAATCTTTCTTTGAAAAAATATACATGAATCTATTACTATGTATCATTAAGATTCCAAGTTTTAAATCAACAAACAAAATTTTAACTAAATACATTTATAATGATAAAACAAATCAAGAAGGAATTGAAAAGACAAATCAAAAAATAATGAACTTTATTTCGACTATAAAAAAGTCGTTTTATAATATTTTTTATAATACTAATTTTAGTATTAGCAACAAAAATTCTAATATTTATTGGGACTTATCTTCTTTGTCTCAAGCATATATATTTTACAAATTCTCGCAAAATCAATTACTTACCAAATATGCTTTGAAATCTGTACTTCAATATCATAACACCTATCCTTTTCTTACAGATATAATAAAGAATTATTGTACAACACAAGGAATATTTGGTTCCAAACCAAAGCATAAGAAAATACATAAGTATAGAATGAATAAATGGAAAATGTGGTTAAGGGGTCATTATCAATATAATTTATCTCGGACTAAGTGGTCTTATTTAATGCCAAAAAAATGGCAAAATAGGGCCAACCAATATCGTATAATTCAAAAAAAAGACTCAACGAAATCGGATTTATATAAAAAAGAAAAAGACCAATTAATTCATTACATGAAAGAAAATTACTATGCAGTAAATTCATTGATGAGTCAAAAAGACAAATTGAAAAAACATTTCGGATATGATATTTTATCATATAAATATATAAATTTTGAGGATAATAAAAACTCATATATTTATGAATCAACGTTACAATTACAAGAAGTGGAAAACAAAAAAATTGCATCTAATTTCAATACACTAAAACCCGAACCATTTTATGGATTGATAAGGATAGTTATTAATAATTATCTAAAAAAAAGATTTCTCATTGATACGGACAAAAATATGGATAGACTATTTTTAAATTATAAAATTCCCCATTTCTGTATTAGAAATAATATTGATATTGAGACCCGGGCTAATACGCCTATCAACACCAAGATTCATAACACCAAGATTCATAAAAATACTAAAAATCTAAATTATCAAAAATTACAAAAAAATTCCTTTTTTGATTGGATGGGAATGAATCAAGAAAAATTCTATCGTAGCATATCAAATCTGGAACCTTGGTTTTTCCCAGAATTTGTACTACTTTTTAATGCGTATAAAATAAAACCGTGGATCATACCTACAAAATTACTTATTTTTCATTTTTATTTCTATGAAAATATTAGTAAAAGTAAAAAGATCAATGTAAAAAAAAAAAATGAACAACAAGGTCAAGGAAATCTTGTATTATATTTACGAAAACAAAATGAAAAAGATGTTAAGACAGATTATACAGGAACAGACATTAAAAAAGGTAGAAAAAAAAAACAATCTAAGAGCAAGAAAGAAGCGGAACTCAATTTCTTCTTGAAAAAATATTTTCTTTTTCAATTAAGATGGGATGATCTCTTGAATCAAAGAATGATCAATAATATAAAGGTATATTGTCTTCTACTTAGACTGATAGATCCAAAGGAAATAGCTATATCTTCAATTCAAAAAGGAGAGATGCATCTAGATGTAATGTTGATTCAGAAAGATCTAACTCTTACAGAATTGGTAAAAAGAGGCATATTTATTGTCGAACCAATTCGTCTATCTATGAAAGGGGATGGAAAAGATATTATATATCAAACCATAGGTATTTCATTGGTTGATAAGACTAAACACCAAACTGATGGAAAATACATAATAAAAAAAGAATATGTTGATAAAAAAAAATTTGATGAATCTGTTGCACAACACAGCAATATACTTATGACTAAAAACAAAAATTATTATGATTTCCTTGTTCCTGAAAATATTCTATCCCCCAGACGTCGTAGAGAATTGAGAATTTTCATTTGTTTTAATTCTCAGAATTGGAATATTATGGGTAGAAATCCAATATTCTGTAATCAAAACAACATAAACAACTGTGGACAATTTTTGAACAAGGAAAAACATCTTAATACATATACAAAGAAATTCATTAAATTCAAATTTTTTCTTTGGCCCAATTATCGATTAGAAGATTTAGCTTGTATGAATCGTTATTGGTTTGATACCAATAATGGCAGTAATTTCAGTATATCAAGAATACATATGTATCCACGATTCAGAATTCTTTAAATTCTTTAATTATATTAATAGTATATAATAAATATAAATATAACATAGTATATTTCCTCTATATCTTATATCTATTTTTCTTTATCGAAAAAACATTTTCTTTCCTGAATAGGAAAATCTTAAAAAAAAGGGGGATCATTCCTTTTTATCCAAATCAAATTTTCAATTTGATTTGGATAGAAAAAATTCTATATGAAGAAATGAGAAATTTTTTTGTACTAAATTCAAATAACTGCAAATAATACGTATAATAAATATTTTTATTTTTCCTGATCGGTAAAATTCGCGAAAAAGAAAAAAAAAAGAAAATTTTGTTTTTATGGTCAAAAATTCATTCATCTCGGCTATTCGACAAGAAAAAGAAAAAAACTGTGGATCTGTTGAATTTCAAGTATTTAGTTTCACTGATAAGATACAAAGACTTACTTCACATTTAAAATTACATAAAAAAGATTTTTTATCACAAAGAGGTCTACGAAAAATTCTGGGAAAACGTCAACGGCTGTTGGATTATTTGTCAAAGAAAAATCGAGTACGTTATAAGAAATTGATTAACCAGTTGGGTATTCGGGAGTCAAAAACTCGTTAATTTTAAGTTTAAGATTGGTTTTAATTTTTTCTTTAGTTATTAAATTTTGCATTTTGATCAACTTCATTTTGCTAAATTCATGGAATACTGAATTGAATTAAGGAAGAAAAGTTATGACTGTACCAGCTACAAGAAAGGATCTCATGATAGTGAATATGGGTCCTCACCACCCATCAATGCATGGTGTTCTTCGACTAATTGTTACTCTCGATGGTGAAGATGTTATTGATTGTGAACCCATATTGGGTTATTTACATAGAGGGATGGAAAAAATAGCGGAAAATCGAACAATTATACAATATTTGCCTTATGTAACACGGTGGGATTATTTAGCCACTATGTTCACAGAAGCAATAACAGTAAATGCACCAGAACGATTAGAAAGCGTTCAAGTACCTAAAAGAGCTAGTTACATTAGAATAATTATGCTAGAACTGAGTCGTATAGCTTCTCATTTATTATGGCTTGGACCTTTTATGGCAGATATCGGTGCACAGACTCCCTTTTTCTATATTTTCAGAGAAAGGGAATTGTTATATGATCTATTCGAAGCCGCTACAGGTATGCGAATGATGCATAATTATTTCCGTATTGGGGGAGTTGCTACCGATTTACCTTATGGCTGGATAGAGAAATGTTTGGATTTTTGCGATTATTCTTTAACAGGAATTGTTGAATATCAAAAACTTATTACGCGTAATCCTATTTTTTTGGAACGAGTTGAAGGAGTGGGCATTATTGGTGGAGAGGAGGCAATAAATTGGGGTTTATCAGGACCAATGTTACGGGCTTCCGGAATCCAATGGGATCTTCGTAAAGTTGATAGTTATGAGTGTTACAATAAATTTGATTGGGAAGTCCAATGGCAAAAAGAAGGAGATTCGCTAGCTCGTTATTTAGTACGAATCGGTGAAATGAAGGAATCTATAAAAATTATTCAACAGGCTCTAGAAGGAATTCCTGGAGGACCTTATGAGAATTTAGAAGTCCGACGTTTTAATAAAGCAAAAAATTCCGAATGGAATAATTTTGAATATAGATTTATTACTAAAAAACTTTCACCCAATTTTGAATTGTCGAAGCAAGAACTTTATGTGAGAGTAGAAGCCCCAAAAGGAGAATTAGGAATTTATTTGATAGGAGATAGTAGTGTTTTCCCTTGGAGATGGAAAATTCGTCCACCCGGTTTTATCAATTTGCAAATTCTCCCTCAACTAGTTAAAAGAATGAAATTGGCAGATATCATGACGATATTAGGTAGTATAGATATCATTATGGGAGAAGTTGATCGTTGAAATGATAATTGATATAACAGAAGCGGAAATACAAGCTATAAATTCTTTTTCTAGATCGGAATCTTTAAAAGAAGTCTATGGACTCATATGGATCTTTGTTCTTATTTTCACCCTTATATTGGGAATAACAATAGGGGTACTAGTAATTGTGTGGTTAGAAAGAGAAATATCTGCAGCAATACAACAACGCATTGGGCCTGAATATGCCGGTCCATTGGGAATTCTTCAAGCTATAGCAGATGGAACCAAATTAGTTTTTAAAGAAGATCTCCTCCCATCTAGAGGAGATATTCGTTTGTTCAGCGCGGGACCGTCTATAGCGGTCATATCTGTTCTACTAAGTTATTTAGTAATTCCTTTTGGATATCACCTTGTTTTGACCGATCTTAGTATAGGCGTTTTTTTATGGATCTCCATTTCAAGTATTGCCCCTATTGGACTTCTTATGTCAGGATATGGATCGAATAATAAATATTCTTTTTCAGGTGGTCTACGGGCTGCTGCTCAATCTATCAGTTATGAAATACCATTAACTCTATGTGTGTTATCAATATCTCTACGTGTGATTCGGCAGAACATTATTATTTTCCCTCTTTTCTAGAACTAGAAATAGAATAAAGAAATTGAATATATTATATTCAATGGATATTTTCTTTTTTTATTTATCATTAGGGTTGATGAATTAAGCTAGATAGTTAGATGAGTAAAAGCAAACTGCTTATAAATTTGCAGTAAGAGGATTAAATCTCATTCCCTATGTACGAGAATAGAAACATAAGCAGTATAAACTGTTTACCCCAAGGTTAAGATTCTTTGACCAATTATCAGATCTTGAAGCGGGTACAAAAGGTCACCCGTATGGGGTTTCTACTACTGTCTTGTATTTATTACCATACTGGAGATCAATAAAAAATCAGTGGACAGTTAGGAACACCAAGGTACGCAAAAGATTAGTAATGAAGATAATTTTAGATAAAAAAAAAAAAGATTTTTTTGCATAAAGCTTTGGATAAAATGAATCATAATGAGGACTTTAAGTTGGTAGAAATGACCAAGTAGTACTTCTCCACGATTCCGATCTCGAGTATGCTCCTATTCATTGATTAAAGAAATAACTATAAAAAACGAATTAATCCTTTATTTTTTTTTTTCAGAGTACCTCCTCTCCTCTGAGAAAGAAGAATAGGACAGGAGCAAAAGAAATAGAATGCAAAATATTGAATGGGAAAAATGAAACAAAAAAATACGATACAGGATATTTATTTCTTATTTCTTTTCCCCATTCAATATTCATATCTACTATATAGATACATGGAGTTCTTAATCATAAATTTGGAATTAATGATCAATTCTTTCTAACTAATTCTTTCTTTAGAGTTATTGATAAAACCTAATTTATTGATATAACGAGTATTTTATTTAAGGATTAAGTTATTACCGAATAAAGAGAAATTGTAATTTTAATGGAAAAGATCAATTCGGAAGCGCTTTTTTATTCTAGCAAACGGAATTTTGTTGGTCTAATTTTGGACTTCCCGGTATTAGAATTTGAATCTAAAAATTACAATAATACCAAACAAGTACTTACATTTATTTGTGACCATAAAGGAGCCGTATGAAGCTGAGGTCTCATGTACGGTTTTGAAATAGCGATATGAACAGTAATGTTATTATCGACTATGATTATCTAACAGTTCAAGTACAGTTGATATAGTTGAGTCACAGTCAAAATATGGTTTTTGGGGGTGGAATCTGTGGCGTCAGCCTATAGGGTTTGTTGTTTTTCTAATTTCTTCTCTAGCAGAATGTGAGAGATTACCTTTTGATTTACCAGAAGCAGAGGAGGAATTAGTAGCAGGTTATCAAACAGAATATTCGGGTATTAAATATGCTCTATTTTACCTTGCTTCTTACCTAAATTTATTAGTTTCTTCATTATTTATAACAGTTCTTTACTTAGGCGGGTGGAATTTCTCTATTCCGTATATATCTATTCCTGAATTTTTCGGAATAAATAAAATGACAGGAGTTTTTGGAATAACAATTGGTATATTTATTACATTAGCTAAAGCTTATTTGTTTTTGTTCATTCCTATTATAGCAAGATGGACTTTACCTAGACTGAGAATGGACCAACTTTTAAATTTTGGATGGAAATTTCTTTTACCTATTTCTCTGGGTAATCTATTATTGACAACTTCTTCCCAACTTATTTACCTATAAAGAATAGAATAAGATAACGATATTCTCCATTCATAACTGATCTTAAACAAGAGAAAGAAACATCAAATTATTCACGGAGATCTACAATATGTTCCCTATGGTGACCGGGTTCATAAATTTTGGTCAACAAACAATACGGGCGGCAAGGTACATTGGTCAAAGTTTCATAATTACCCTATCCCATACAAATCGTTTACCTGTAACTATTCAATATCCTTATGAAAAATCGATCACATCAGAACGTTTCCGCGGTAGAATTCATTTTGAATTTGATAAATGTATTGCTTGTGAGGTATGTGTTCGTGTATGTCCCATAGATCTACCCGTTGTTGATTGGAGGTTTAAAAGAGAGATTAAAAAGAAACAATTGTTTAATTATAGTATTGATTTTGGAGTCTGTATATTTTGTGGTAATTGTGTCGAGTATTGTCCAACAAACTGTTTATCAATGACTGAAGAATATGAACTTTCAACTTATGATCGTCACGAATTAAATTATAATCAAATTGCATTAGGTCGGTTACCAATGTCAGTAATTGGAGATTACACAATTCAAACAATTATGAATTCCAGTCAAATCAAAATGGATAAAGATAAACCCCTTGATTCAAGAACGATTACTGATTACTAATATTTTTTTATATAAAGATAAACAGAAACAAGTCTTCTTTTTTTTATGAGAACCTAAAAAACTTATCTTATTAACTATTGATTATTGAGAATCATTCTTTGATTTAAACTGTGAATATGTATTTTCTTAATTATTTTAAAATATTAAAAATTATAATCTTTAAAAGAAAAAAGAAAAGATTAGCCGATAATTTTAATAACTTTATCTATATCCACAGTAATCCATCCATATTAAGATTTAATTGCATTAAAAACTCATCATATATAAGAAAAAAAAAAATAAGGGGAACACCCCTCTCTTTCCTGGACTATTTAGTAAGGTCATGAAACATTTTGACTGATTTTTCTCTTATACATAATGGATTTACCTGGACCAATACATGATATACTTGTAGTATTTCTGGGATCATTTCTTATATTAGGAGGTCTAGGAGTAGTATTGTTTACTAATCCAATTTATTCCGCCTTTTCGTTGGGATCGGTTCTTGTTTGTATATCCTTATTCTATATTTCATCAAACTCCTTTTTTGTAGCTGCCGCCCAGCTTCTTATTTATGTGGGAGCCATAAATGTCTTAATCATATTTGCTGTTATGTTCGTGAATGGTTCAGAATATTCTAATGACTCCTATCTTTGGACTATTGGAGATGGAGTCACTTCACTGGTTTGTATAAGTATTCTTTTTTCACTAATTACTACTATTGCAGATACGTCATGGTACGGAATTATTTGGACTACAAGATCAAATCAGATTATAGAGCAAGACTTTATAAACAACGTTCAACAAATTGGAATTCATTTATCAACAGATTTTTATCTTCCGTTTGAACTAATTTCTATAATTCTTTTAGTTTCTTTGATAGGTGCAATTACTATGGCTCGTCAATAATAAATAGTTTAGTTAGAATAAAAAAAAAATTAGTTTAATCTACTGTCAATATTCCCTTTTTTATGTAATCGCTCGATTCTATTCTAGTCAATCAACTTGGTTGAATTTTTGTTCATATTGAAACGAATCGAGGTTCATCAGGAGTTAGTCAATCATGTTCGAACATGTACTTTTTTTGAGTGTCTATTTATTTGCAATCGGTATCTATGGATTGATCACAAGTCGAAACATGGTTAGAGCACTTATGTGTCTTGAACTTATACTAAATTCGGTTAATATTAATCTCGTACTATTTTCTGATATATTTGATAGTCGCCAATTAAAAGGCGAGATTTTCTCAATCTTTATTATAGCGATTGCAGCGGCGGAAGCTGCTATTGGGCTAGCTATTGTTTCGTCGATCTATCGTAACAGAAAATCAACTCGTATTAATCAATCAAGTTTGTTGAAAAATTAGCCATAACTATAATATAAATACATATAAATAGAATATATATATAGAAATTATAGAAAAAACTTTCTATAAAATATCATTTCAGTGTCTTTTATATATTTATTTACAAATAATACTAATATGTATAGTAATATTTCAATATATATTTATATTGAAATATTGACGATCCATTAGTCAACGTGAAGTTGCACGTGTGATTCATGCGACTCATATGATCATGGTTGTTGAAAGATAAATCAAAGTCTCTTGGTCTTCTGATGAACAGATTTATAAAAATTTTGATTCTTAAGATTTTTTTTGATAAATCATTGATTCATCTGGTTTCTATATATAAAGAAAATATAAATATATAATAAATTATATAATTATAAATTTATTATTATTTTTTTTTTTTACTTTACCAGATCGAAAATTTTTTATGTTCAAAACTGGAATTTATAGACCCAATGTCACATTCAGTAAAAATTTATGATACATGTATAGGGTGCACTCAATGTGTACGAGCCTGCCCCACAGATGTATTGGAAATGATACCTTGGGACGGATGTAAAGCTAAGCAAATTGCTTCCGCGCCAAGAACGGAAGACTGTGTAGGTTGTAAAAGATGTGAATCTGCCTGTCCAACAGATTTTTTGAGTGTCCGTGTTTATTTATGGCATGAAACAACTCGCAGCATGGGTCTATCTTATTGATACGTTATAATAAATTCCACTTGAATCATTTGATTCCTTTTTACCGACAAAAGCCCGTGCTCAAAAGAATATATTTTATTGAGCACGGGCTTTTTGGTCAAAACGCATCTTGTCTTTATCACGAGTTATTTCCCTTGGTTAACAATACTTGTAGTTTTGCCAATATTCGCGGGTTCCTCAATTTTCTTTCTCCCTCATAAAGGGAATAAGGTATTTAGATGGTATACAATATGTATTTGTTTATTAGAACTCCTTATAACAACCTATGTCTTCTGTTATCATTTCCAATTGGATGATCCATTAATTCAATTAGAAGAGGATGCTAAATGGATAAATGTTTTCAATTTTCACTGGAGACTGGGAATCGACGGACTTTCCATAGGACCTATTTTACTAACAGGATTTATCACTACTTTAGCTACTTTAGCAGCTTGGCCTGTTACTCGAAATTCGCGACTGTTCTATTTCCTGATGTTAGCAATGTACAGTGGTCAAATAGGATTATTTTCTTCTAGAGATCTTTTACTTTTTTTTATCATGTGGGAGTTAGAATTAATTCCTGTTTACTTACTTTTATCTATGTGGGGAGGAAAGAAACGTTTGTACTCGGCTACAAAGTTTATTTTGTACACTGCGGGGGGTTCCATTTTTCTCTTAATAGGAGTTCTAAGTATGGGTTTATATGGTTCCAATGAACCAACATTGGATTTTGACAGATTAGGTAATCAGTCATATCCTGTGACATTAGAAATAATATTCTATTTGGGCTTCCTTATTGCTTATGCTGTCAAATCACCGATTATACCCCTACATACATGGTTACCAGATACCCATGGAGAAGCACATTACAGTACATGTATGCTTCTAGCGGGAATCTTATTAAAAATGGGAGCATATGGATTGATTCGTATCAATATGGAATTATTACCACATGCTCACTCTATATTTTCTCCCTGGTTAGTGATAGTGGGGGCAATCCAAATAATTTATGCAGCTTCAACCTCGCTTGGTCAACGTAATAAAAAAAAAAGAATAGCCTATTCTTCTGTATCGCACATGGGTTTCACAATTATAGGAATTGGTTCTATAACCGACATGGGACTCAACGGAGCCATTTTACAAATACTCTCTCATGGATTTATTGGTGCTGCACTTTTTTTCTTGGTAGGAATGAGTTGTGATAGAATACGTCTTGTTTATCTCGACGAAATAGGGGGAATATCCATTCCAATGCCAAAAATATTTACCATGTTTAGTAGTTTCTCGATGGCTTCTCTTGCATTGCCGGGAATGAGTGGTTTTGTTGCGGAATTAGTAGTATTTTTTGGACTAATTACCAGTCCAAAATATCTTTTAATGCCAAAAATATTAATTACCCTTGTAATGGCAATTGGAATGATATTAACTCCTATTTATTTGTTATCTATGTTACGGCAAATGTTCTATGGATACAATTTTTTCAATGTTCTAAACTCAAATTTCGTGGATTCTGGACCACGAGAACTATTTGTTTCAATCTGTATCCTTTTACCCGTAATAGGAATTGGTATTTATCCCGATTTCGTTCTTTCTTTATCAGTTGACAAGATACAAGCTATCCTATCTAATTATTTTCATAGATAGTTTTTTTTCTTAATGAGATAGAAAGTCTTATAATTTTCAATTATAATATTTTTGAAACTATTCGCTGTACAACAAAAAAAATAATAAAGTGAATTAGAAAGATGTATCCCAAGTTTTTAAGAACTGTTTGAATTAAGATTCAAACAGTTCTTAAAAACTCACACAAATTTTCGTTATATATGTCTTACTTAATTCCGCATGTAATTTCTACAATTTAATTAGATTTTATGTGAATGAACCATAACTATGTAGACCTATTCCTAATAGATTGATCCCAAAATAGCATATCCAAATTATAAGAAATCCTATAGAAGCTACAAGTGCCGAATTCGTACCGTGCAAACTTTGATTTGTTCTAGTATGTGAATAAATCGCGAATATGGTCCAAGTAATAAATGCCCAAGTTTCCTTGGGGTCCCAATTCCAATAAGACCCCCATGCTTCGTTAGCCCATACTGCTCCAGAAAGAATACCTATGGTTAAAAAGGTAAACCCTAAACTAATAACACGATAACTCCAATAATCCAAACGCTGAATTAATTGATATTTATAATAATTTGGAAATGAAAGAAAAGAAGTGCTTTTAACAACACTTCTTTTTTCGTTCAAGTATTCGATCTTCCCAAAGAAAAATGACTTAATTAATATTAATAAATTTTTGCTTCTAAAAAAAATATCGATGTTTTTTCGAAATGTAATGACTAAAAAAGCGACTGATAATAACGAACCACATAAAAGAGCCGCATAGCTCAATAACATCATACTTACATGCATCATTAACCACTGAGATTGTAGAGCAGGTACTAATATTACTGATTGATGCATTTTACTTGAAAGACCAGATGTAGCGAAACCTTGAGTAAAAATGGCACTTGGCGCGGTTATTGTGCTTAAATCATTTTTTTGATTCCATAGCTTGGAAACCATATGAATAATGGAAAAACTCCACGAAAGGAAGATTAATGACTCGTATAAATTACTTAATGGAAAATGTCTCGAAGAAATCCAACGAATAACTAATAATCCTGTTAGAGAAAAAAAAGTAGCTAGCATTCCTTTTTCCGACGAATGGCGTAATCCGATGATTTCATGAACTGATAGAATCATCAAATGAATCGCAATCACAATTGAAACGATCGAAAAAGAGAGATGAGTTAATATATGTTCTAAAGTCGCAAATATCATACATAAAAAGGGTCTCATTACAGAATTGAAATCGGGAATTAAATACATTATAAGATCCATTCTATCTCTTTTAGAGTATGCCGCCACTCGGACTCGAACCGAGATGCTCTAGCACTGCTTCCTAAGAGCAGCGTGTCTACCAATTTCACCATAGCGGCTTACTTACTTGAAATAATAATAGTCAATTCATGTTGAATCGTCTAGATGTAGATTCTAGAATCCGATATAGTTATCCTTTAGGAAATGGATGAATAAGGGTTCTTTTAAACTCTTTTGTTTAAACTAAAGTATTCTTTTTATTTTTAATAACACTTAGAAAACTTAGAAAGATCTTTTTTATAAAAAAAAAAAAAAAAGAAATATAAATTAAATAAATAGGATGATTTTATACATATAAAAATATAATTACTAAATTTAATAAATTAAATTAGAAATAAAAAGACTCGTTTTCTAAAAATAAAAATCTTGTTTTTAGTCTACTTTTTAATGTATTTAGTGTAATTTAATTAATTATTCTAATTATATAGTGATTATATAGAAAAAAAATATATATATATATATATATAATATATATATTAATATTTGTTGTTTGTTATGTACATAATTTAAATATAGAATAATAATTAGTAAACAAAACAAATTTCATTTGATCTTGAGATAGACATATAATAAAACAGTTTTAATATTCATTATAATTACATTTTATTTCTTTTCCTAATGGAAAAAAAATTTCTACTGGGAAAAGAAATAAAATAATACTTAGAACCAAACTAGCAGACAGATAAGTTAATATTCGACATAAAATAGCTGCTAGTTCTAACTAATCTTGAGGAGGTAAATAAATACAAAAGTTAATGAAAAATTTTCATATTCTATATATGGAAAAGTTCTTTAAATCACGGAATTCAAATTATTCCAAGATTTTCTTATTTGTTTGCCGAACAAAAAAACTTTTTGAATTTCTCGTAGAAACTGACTTTGCTAAAGAAAAGGCTTTTATTGCAACTAAATTTCCTTTTTTCTTCCAAATATTTCTACGAATACGTTTTTTTGATATAGAAGTACGTTTTTTTGGAACTGCCATAAAAAAAAGAGTTCTTCCTTTTTATTGTTGTATGTGAAAGACATGTATTGATCAATATGGATCGTTTTTTTTTTTTAGTTTTAGTCATTTTTTATATTATATTTAATTTCGTCGATAATCTTTTTTTTAAAACAATACAAATATATTGTTTATATATACATGTGTGTTACATATATAATAAACTAGGAAAAAATAGAAGAAAAGAAAGAAAAATTTGAAAAGGAATTTTCTAGTAATTAATATGTTAAACAAGACATTCCGTTAGCTAAGAAAAGGAACTTTCATTTTACGTTTTTTTTTATTCAGTTCTAGAATATAAGAAGTGAGGATTTTTATAAGATTTCTGATATTTTCTTATCTTATTGGATTTCAATCCAATCAACCAATTCTTCTAGTAATTTTAAAAAATTACTAGAAGAATTGGTTGATTTATTGATGCAAACTATATATCTATATCCATATTCTACTGATATTGGTATAGTTATTTTTGCTTACTTTTCTTACTTTTTCTTTGCTTACTATAGTATATGATATGGTTATATATTACTAGAATAGTATTCTAGTAATATATAACCATATCATATACTCCTTCTCTTTTTTTTATAAAAAAATATTTTTCGACTTCAAAAATGAATATTTTAGTTAAAAAATTAATAACTAAAAAATGGCTCTATATCGAGCTATTTGGATAAAGCATTTAAGCAACAATTTATAACTTTTTCAAATTTTTGAAATATCTGAAAAAAGTAAGAAAAATGTAAAATAAGAATATTTAAGGTTTCATATCTTTTTTTTTCATTTTTTTATTGTTTTCTTCAAAAGCAATAAAAAAAAAGCAATAAAAATTGGTGAATTGGAAACAATTATAAGAAAAAAACGAAAATTTGTGTTTTTTATGGAACATACATATAAATATGCATGGATAATACCTTTTCTTCCATTTCCTATTACTATGTTAATAGGATTTGGACTTCTACTTATTCCTGCAGCAACAAAAAATATTCGACGTATGTGGGCTTTTCCGAGTGTTTTGATGCTAACTATAGTTATGGTATTTTCTGTTAATCTTTCTATTCAGCAAATAAACGGAAATTTTATCTATCAATATCTATGGTCTTGGACTGTCAATAATGATTTTTCTTTAGAGTTCGGACACTTGATTGATCCGCTTACTTCTATTATGCCAATATTAATTACTACTGTTGGAATCATGGTTCTTATTTATAGTGATAATTATATGTCTCATGATCGAGGATATTTGAGATTTTTTGCTTATATGAGTTTTTTCAATACTTCCATGTTGGGATTAGTTACTAGTTCTAATTTAATACAAATTTATATTTTTTGGGAACTTGTAGGAATGTGTTCCTATTTATTAATAGGTTTTTGGTTCACACGACCAATTGCAGCAAGTGCTTGTCAAAAAGCTTTTGTAACCAATCGTATAGGGGATTTTGGTTTATTATTAGGAATTTTAGGATTTTATTGGATAACGGGGAGTTTAGAATTTCGAGATTTGTTCGAAATAGTTACTAAATTAATTCATAATAATGGAGTAAATTCTTTATTTATTACTCTTTGTGCTTCTTTTTTATTCCTCGGCGCAGTTGCTAAATCTGCACAATTCCCCCTTCACATATGGTTACCTGATGCTATGGAAGGACCCACTCCCATTTCGGCTCTTATACATGCTGCTACTATGGTAGCAGCAGGAATTTTTCTTGTAGCTCGTCTTCTTCCTCTTTTCATAGTCATACCTTACATAATGAATCTTATTTCCTTAATAGGTATAATAACAGTATTATTAGGAGCTACTTTGGCTCTTGCTCAAAGAGATATTAAAAGAAGTTTAGCTTATTCTACCATGTCTCAATTGGGTTATATTATATTAGCTCTGGGTATAGGTTCTTATAGGGCTGCTTTATTCCATTTGATCACTCATGCCTATTCGAAAGCTTTATTGTTTTTAGGATCTGGATCCATTATTCATTCAATGGAATCCATTGTTGGATTTTCACCAGATAAAAGTCAAAATATGGTTCTTATGGGAGGGTTAACAAAATATATTCCAATTACAAGAATTACTTTTTTATTAGGTACACTTTCTCTTTGTGGTATTCCACCTCTTGCTTGTTTTTGGTCGAAAGACGAAATTCTTAATGATAGTTGGTTGTATTCACCAATTTTCGCAATAATCGCTTCATTTACAGCAGGATT